TCCATATAGATTACTTCTGAATACAATTTCTTTCAAATTCATTAAGATTTCATGTACCGATTCTTGAATACCCACTATAGTAGAATATTCATGTGAAACTTTCTCAGATTTTACACGTGTGATACATGTTCCTTCTATTTCTCCAAGTAAAGCTCTTCGGATCGCAATGCCTATTGTGTCGGCTTGACCTTTCATAAGTGGAGACAGAATAAAACGTCCATAATAAAGACGTTTACTGTCTGTTCTTAATTCAACACACTTCCACTGTAGTGTCCGAGTCGATACTGTTATTTTCTCTCGAACCATAGTAATAATATTTGATTAGATCATTGAATCATTTATTTCTCTTGTTTTTCTTGAAAGTTCTTCAATATACATTTCTACACACGTCTTTTTTTCGGAGGTCTACAGCCATTATGTGGCATAGGAGTTACATCTCGTACGAAAGTTAATACTATACCGCTTCTACGAATAGCTCGGAGCGCTGCGTCTCTCCCGAGACCGGGACCTTTTATCATGACTTCTGCTCGTTGCATACCTTGATCTACTACTGTACGAATAGCATTTGCTGCTGCGGTTTGAGCAGCAAATGGTGTCCCTCTTCTCGTACCCTTGAATCCACAAGTACCAGCAGAGGACCAAGAAACCACTCGACCCCGTACATCTGTAACAGTGACAATGGTATTATGGAAACTTGCTTGAACATGAATAACTCCCTTTGGTATTCTACGCGCACTCTTACGTGAACTAATACGTCCATTCTTACGTGAACCAACTCTCGGTATAGCTTTTGCCATATTTTATCATCTCATAAATATGAGTCAGAGATATATGGATATATCCATTTCATGCTAAAAAAGATTCCTTATTTATGTATCGCTTGCTTGAGCGAGTCTGATTATCCCTGTCTTTGTTTATGTCTCGGGTTGGAACAAATTACTATAATTCGCCCCCGCCTACGGATTAGTCGACATTTTTCACAAATTTTACGAATGGAAGCTCTTATTTTCATATTTGTCATTCCTTATCTTAAATTTGAATCTACTTCTTGGTTGGAAGAAAATAAGTTTCTTTCCATTTTGCATCTTGAATCGTATTCTCGCGAAAGGAATGTTCAAGTTAAAAAATCACTTAATCCTTCGAATCCTTGTTGTGGAGTCGATAAATTATGCGCCCTCTGGTTGAATCATAACGACTTACTTCAATTTTAACTCTATCTCCTGGTAGTATCCGTATAAAACTGCGTCGGATCTTTCCTGAAACATAACCTAGAATCAGATCTTCATTATCTAAACGAACCCGGAACATGCCGTTGGGAAGCGATTCGGTAATTAAACCTTCATGAATCCATTTTTGTTCTTTCATTCCAGGTAAAGCCCCCTTGAAGTATCAACTAATGGAGGAGGAACAATATTAGACAACTCATCCCTTTTCTTTTTTTTTTTTTTACAATTACAAATAGTAAGTTTCGAATCCAATTTGTATATTAAAAAGATTACCATATATAACACAAAATTTCTCCACCGATTCCTTCTAGTCGAGCCTCTTGGTCTGTCATTATACCTCGAGAAGTCGAAATAATTACAATCCCCATCCCACCTAAAATTCTAGGAATTCGTTGAGAGTTAGAATAAATTCGTAGACCGGGTCGACTGATCCGTTTTAAATTTAAAATATTTCTATAGGGCCTTTTCCTATTCCTTCTATGTCGCAGCGTTAAAACCAAAAAAAATTTGTTGTTTTCTCGATGTTTTCTCGCGTTTTCGATAAAACCTTCTCGTAAAAGTATTTTAACAATATTTTCGATAATATTAGTAGATGTTATTCGAACCACTCTTTTTTTATCCATATCAGCATTTCGTATAGAGGTTATTATCTCAGCAATAGTGTCCCTACTCATGATGAACTAAAATTGTTAGTGACTCCAAATTTGATATAATCAACATGTTTTTCTTTTTTTTTTTTTTACTTAATTTGTTTGTTTATGAATATGAATAATTAATAAAGGTATATACGTGAGATACAATCTATTTCTTAATCTATTTCTTTCAAATACCCCACTATAAACATATCACGATCTTGGTTTATAATACCTCGGGAGCTAATGATACTATTTTAGTAAAATTTAACTGTCTCAACTCCCGGGCGATCGCGCCAAAAATTCGAGTTCCTTTTGGATTTCCTTCTTGATCAATAAGAACTGCAGCGTTGTCATCATATCGTATTATCATACCATTGTCACGTTTGAGTTCTTTACAGGTACGCACAATTACAGCTCTGACCACTTCTGACCTTTCTAGGGGCATATTTGGTACTGCTTCTTTGATCACAGCAACAATAACGTCACCAATATGAGCATATCGACGATTGCTAGCTCCTATGATTCGAATACACATCAATTCTCGAGCCCCGCTGTTATCTGCTACATTTAAATGGGTTTGAGGTTGAATCATATCATTTTGTAATCTGTTCTTTCAATGCAAAGGACGAAGAAAAAAAAGAAATATTCTTTGTCTAAAATAAAAAAATTGCAATTTCCCAAGAACCATTTCTCTTGGTTCTACTTTTTTATCCTTTATCCCGAAATAATTAATTGAGTCCGTATAGGCATTTTTGATGCTGCTATTGAAATAGCCCTTCTAGCTATATTTTCTGTTACTCCACCCATTTCATAAAGTATTCGACCTGGTTTAACAACAGCTACCCAATATTCGGGGGATCCTTTCCCCGAACCCATACGCGTTTCGGCAGGTCTCGCTGTAACTGGTTTGTCTGGAAATATACGTACCCATATTTTTCCACCACGACGTACATTTCGTGTCATTGCTCGTCGACCTGCTTCTATCTGTCTAGATGTGATCCAAGCAGGTTCAAGTGCCTGAAGAGCAAATTTACCGAAACATATATGATTCCCTCGATAAGATATTCCTTTCATTCTTCCTCTATGTTGTTTACGGAATCTGGTTCTTTTGGGGTTATAGTTGATGGTTCTTTCTGAATTCCATCTCTACTACAGAACCAGACGTGAGAATTTCTTCTCATCTGGCTCCTCGCGAATTTGAATAAAAGGATTCAAAAATAAAAAATATTTAATTTGAGGTAAGATAGAATTTTCATTAATTAAAAAAATAGACATGTATTTTTTTAATACTTTAATTTCAATTTAATATATTGAATCGTGGGATTCTTTAAGATTTCATCTAATCTATCAGTAATTTGTGTATCTTGTTTGAGTAGATAACTAAACATTCTTTATTTTAGAAATCATATTATTATTTTTTTTTTTATAAATTGTTTGTTTTTTTTTATCGTTCAAATTGACCAATCCAAAAAAGAAAGTTTTCGCGGGCGAATATTAACTCTTCCATTTCAATTTTAGTATTTTCTCGTGACTTCTCAGAATAGATGAATGGATCTCCGGTTTGTTCCACCATCCCGACCGGCGAATCATTAAGATTCCTTTTTAATAAAATCTTTTGGATTCACAGTTTCCATCGTTCCCATCACTTCTTACTTAATGGTTAGGTCCAAATTTTACAACGGAGCTCATAATGCAATTTATTCTTGAGTCAATTTTATCAGTCTTTGTTGGCTCGAAGCTCTTGATTTTTTTGTTTTGTTCTATAATGTTCTATAAGAAAAGTCATTTAATTATGGATGAATCAGTATTGATGCTTTATTACACTGCCTTTTATGAGATCACTCATAGACCTTACATATTGGAATTCTATATCATTGATATTTTTTCTCTTTCTCTCATCCTTCCATTTATCCATAGCTTCTTTCTCTATTTTACTTTACAACTTAAAATCATATTGATTTTTATTTTTGCAAAAACCAAAAAAAAATTTCAGTTGCTGCAAAGATATGACCGATATATCACATCTTGACTGGTTCTTTAGCTTTAGATCGAGATAATGCGAAGTGATGGATTGGTTATTAGTTCATATTACGGGGCTGATTTTTTGAATTCTAACCCTAAAAAAACCAACGAGTCACACACTAAGCATAGCAATTTTCTCAAATGATCAATCAATTTTTATTCAACCTTATAGAATTAAAACTAGTTTTGAGAAAAAGAATGAAGAGGTTTAGCTTTCTAGATTAGATAGAAGGAAAAGAAAAGTCAAAGTTTATTTATTATTCCTCGTCTATAAATATCCAAATTTTTATGCCCAATACACCATAGATAGTTCGAACTGTATAGGAAGAATAATCAATTTTAGCTCGAATGGTTTGTAGAGGAACCCTACCTTCTCTAATCCATTCGACACGTGCAATTTCTTTTCCGTCGATACGACCTGCAATTTGGACTTGAATTCCTTTTGTATTTGCTTGTTCAGTTAATTCAATAGCTTTTTTCATTGCTTTTCGAAATGAAACTCTATTCTTTAATTGTCCAGCTATATATTCTGCAAGAATATTAGGGTTTCCATAAGGTTTTGCAATTCTTGTGATAGCAATGTTAAGTTTTCGGTTCACACAATTAAATTCTTTTTGTAGAGTCGTCTGTAGTTCTTCGATTCCTCGCGGTTGATTTTCTAGTAATGGTTTTGGGAATCCCATAAAAATTATTATCTGGATCAAATCGATTCTTTTTTGAATCTCTATACGTGCAATTCCCTCTACCCCAGAGGATACTTTCGTATTCTTTTGTACATAATTTTTAATACAATTTCTTATTTTTTGATCTTCTTGTAGACCCTCAGAATAATTTTTTGGTTGTGCAAACCAAAGAGAATGATGACCTTGGGTTGTACCAAGTCTAAAACCAAGTGGATTTATTTTTTGTCCCATACTCCTCCACTACTATACATATCATGATATACCATAGCTGTATGTTTATTTTTCCATCTAGGTTTTTTTAACGAATTTATCTCTACATATTCATCATCTAAAGATATATCTTTCATTACAATAGTTATATGGCAGGTAGGTCTTTTTATCGGATAACTACGCCCCCGAGCCTGGGGTTTAAATTTCTTTATGGTAGTACCCTC